AAATTTTTAAAATTACTCAAACTTTTTATATAAGATATCTTTTACATCCAACTATAACAATAAGTAATTTTTGTATTTTTGAATGAGAGTTCCAAAAAAAAATATACTCGAAAAAAAGTATTTTGAAAAGAATAAGGGGTGTTGGGCAGTGTTAAAAGCTTTTTCATTAGCAAAATCTCTTTCTAATTTCTTTCTGCTGGTAATTCATTTGTTTTCTACGACAAATTAAAAATCAATCATTGAACTAATATAACTCCACTTGACGCGAGAAAGGGTCTAATTGCCCTTTAAAATTGTAAATTTTAATATAATATAAATTCCAAATCTAAAAAAGTAATAATATATACAAAATTTTGGTTTTGGACTAATCAATATTAAAATGGACTGCTTTCCTTTTATCATATTATAGAATAAGAATTCTTTTGTATATATAGAATAAAAATTATTTTGTTTACTTAAGTCTATTAAAAAAAAATGGGTATTTTATATAATTTGCAGGGTTGGGATTTTTTCCCCATCGACCCGCTTGTTACAATGATAAGAATCTAAATATTGTTAAGTTTTGTCTTTTTTTTATTTTGACTACTTGAATAATATAAAAAAAGATCAGATTTACGGTATTTAGTCAAAATAAATTGGTTATTAATTAAATTCAAATTGTTTTGTAAGTGTCTTAACAATTTTTTTTTATTTTAAATCACTATTAAAGAATGGACCTTTCGTTCTTTTTCAATCCAATTTTCACAAAGGCACTTTTAGTTTTTAGGTAGATTTAATTTAGGTACATAAAGTGGAAATTTTAAAACGATCCAATTCAGTTTATATATGTCCAGAGATCAATACAAAAGTGGATTGCTAAATGCTAACACAAATTATATAATTCTATGAAATCCTAACGATTAATACAATCAAATATTTCTAGAAATCCCTTCCTTATTGAATGCAATGTTGAAAATGCAAGTACAAATTTTATTTGTATTTCATTAATTTTAATTTTTCCTAAAAAATATTCCATTAAATTGACTCCTTCAAGCTCGACGATTAAATAAAAATTGGTTATTATAATTTTGAGTAAGCCGCCGTGGTGAAATCGGTAGACACGCTGCTCTTAGGAAGCAGTGCTAGGGCATCTCGGTTCGAGTCCGAGTGGCGGCATAACATCTTTGAATTTTCAAAAGAATAAAATAAGTCCTATAATGAATTCAATTCCTGATTTTAATTCCTTCTCTTCTATATAATTATATAATTGAGGGAATCCCCCCCCCCCTTTTTTTTTTATTTATTTATTATGATATTTTCGGCTTTAGAACATATATTAACTCATATATCTTTTTCAGTTGTTTCAATTGTAATTATAATTCATTTGATAACCTTATTAATTGACGAATTCATTGAACTATATGATTCATCAGAAAAGGCCATGATAACCACTTTTTTCTGTATAACAGGATTATTAATTACTCGTTGGATTTATTCGGAGCATTTGCCAATAAGTAATTTATATGAATCATTAATATTTCTTTCGTGGGGTTTTTCCCTTATTCCTATAGTTCCATATTTTAAAAAACATAAAAATTTTGTAAGCGTAATAACCGCGACAAGTACTTTTTTTATACAAGGCTTTGCTACTTCGGGTTTTTTAATTAACATGCATCAATCCGAAATCTTAGTACCAGCTCTCCAATCTCAGTGGTTAATGATGCACGTAAGTATGATGGTATTGGGCTATGCAGCTCTTTTATGTGGATCATTATTATCAATAGCACTGCTAGTAATTACATTTCAAAAAATCATAAGAATTGTTGATAAAAGCAATAATTTAAATTTATTAAATCATTTATTTTCGTTTGGTGAGATCCAATATATACCGGAAAGAGTCAATATTTTAAGAAATACTTCAACTCTTTCTATGAGAAATTATTACAGATTTCAATTGATTCAACAATTAGATCATTGGGGTTATCGTATTCTTAGTATAGGGTTTATCTTGTTAACCATAGGTATCCTTTCAGGAGCGGTCTGGGCTAATGAAGCGTGGGGATCATATTGGAGTTGGGACCCAAAAGAAACTTGGGCATTTATTACTTGGACCATATTTGCCATTTATTTCCATACTCGAACAAATAAAAATTTCAAAGGTTTAAATTCCGCAATTATCGCTTCTATCGGTTTTGTTATAATTTGGATATGCTATTTAGGGGTTAATTTATTAGGAATAGGACTACATAGTTATGGTTCCTTTATATTAAATTAACTATATTAAAATTAAATTAACATCTAATTGAATTGAAAAAAAAAAGACCAAATACAACCATAAGACAGCCTAGCATATATATAAGAAACTTAGGATAAGTTGTTGAGAACTTTTTGAATCAGGTAATGTAAGGATTCAAAAAGTTCTCACAAATGCCACACATATTTGGTTACAATTCAATTGATTTTTGAATTTAAAATGAAAAAAAAATACTTTTTTTCATTGTACAAAGATTTTGAAAACTTCAAAATCATAAGAATGCTTTTTAATTTTTTTTATTTATAAAAAACTATCTATAAAAAAAATTTGATAGAATAGTGTCAACCTTGTCAACTGATAATGAGAAAACAAAATCCGGATAAATACCAATACTTATTACAGGCAGAAGGATAGAGATCAAAACAAATAACTCACGGGGTCCAGAATCCAAATAGTTTGGGGCATTAAACAGCTTGTATCCATAGAACATCTGACGTAACATCGATAATAAATAAATAGGAGTTAATATAATCCCAACTGCCATTACAAAAGTAATTAGTATTTTTGGGATTAAAAGGTATTTTTGGTCTGTAATTAATCCCAAAAATACTATTAATTCCGAAAAAAAACCGCTCATGCCTGGTAATGCCAGGGAAGCTAGTGATAAGATACTGAACATCGTGAATATTTTTGGCATTAGGGTAGCCATTCCACCCATTTCGTCAAGATAAACAAGACGTATTCTATCATAACTCGTTCCCGCCAAGAAAAAAAGTGCAGCGCCAATAAACCCATGTGATATTATTTGCAAAATGGCCCCATTGAGTCCCATTTCACTTATAGAGCAAATTCCTACAATTATAAAACCCATATGAGATACAGACGAATAGGCTATTCGTTTTTTTAAATTTTGTTGACCAAAAGATGTTGAAGCTGCATAGATTATTTGCATTGCGCCCACTATTATCAACCAAGGAGAAAAAGTAGAATGGGCATGGGGTAATAATTCCATATTGATTCGAACCAATCCATATGCTCCCATTTTTAATAAGATTCCGGCTAGAAGCATACAAGTACTGTAGTGTGCTTCTCCATGAGTGTCCGGTAACCATGTATGTAAAGGTATAATCGGCGATTTGACAGCAAAAGCAATAAGAAATCCAATATAGAATAATATTTCCAGAGCTACAGGATATGATTGATTGGCTGATGTTTCAAAATTGAATGTTGCTTCATTGGAAGCATATAAAGCGATACCTAAGGCTCCTATTAATAAAAAAACGGAACCTCCTGCAGTATACAATATAAACTTTGTAGCTGAATACAGACGTTTCTTCCCCCCCCACATAGATAGAAGTAGATAAACAGGAATTAATTCTAACTCCCACATAATGAAAAAAAGTAGCAGATCCTGCGAAGAAAATAATCCTATTTGCCCACTATACATTGCTAACATCAAAAAATGGAATAATCGGGAATCCCGAGTAACTGGCCAAGCCGCTAAAGTAGCTAAAGTGGTTATAAAACCTGTCAGTAAAATAGGCCCTAACGAAAGTCCATCTATTCCCAATCTCCAATAAAAATCAAAACAATTGATCCATTTATAATCTTCTGTTAATTGGATTAATGGATCGTCCAATTGAAAATAATAAAAGAATGCATAGGTCATTAAAAGGAGTTCTAAGATAGAAATACATATAGTATACCATCTAATTACCTTATTTCCTCGATGAGGGAAAAAGAAAATTAAGGAACCTGCGGATATCGGTAAAACTACAAATATTGTTAACCAAGGAAAAGAATTCGTGGTAAAGACAAGATACATTTGGACCAGAAAAAACCCGTGCTCGAAAACTTAATATATTTTTTTTATTTTTTTTTCAAGTACGGGTTTTTGGCGGTAAACAAAAAATCAAATGTATTCAAGTGGGCTTTTCTAGAAAGTATCAATACGCTAGACCCATGCTTCGAGTTGTTTCATGCCATAAATAAACTCGAACACTCAAGAAATCCGTTGGACAGGCGGATTCACATCTCTTACAACCGACACAGTCCTCTGTTCTGGGAGCAGAAGCGATTTGCTTAGCTTTACATCCGTCCCAAGGTATCATTTCTAATACATCAGTGGGACAAGCCCGGACACATTGAGTACACCCTATACATGTATCATAAATCTTTACTGAATGTGACATTGGATCTATAATTTTTTTTGAACGTGATAAATTTTCGATCTAGTAAATTCCTAAACGAATCATATTCATATATTTAAACACCAGATGAATCAATGATTTACCAGAATTTTTTTATATTCAATTCCGGGTGGACTCATTCGCATTGCTTATTAGACAGAGTTAAGATACTTTACTTTAATTCATTACGTTTTACCAAACAGCCTGGATACGTTACATATCATATACGTGAATTCAAATTGATGAATATTTTATTTTATATGATTAATACTACTTATTTATTTAACAAATTTGATTGATTGATAGAGATTGATTTTCTATTACGATAAATTGACGACACTATAGCCGGACCAATAGCTGCTTCAGCGGCTGCAATAGATATAACAAAAATTGAGAAAATATTTCCTTTTAATTGGCGACTATCAAAAAAGTCTGAAAATATTACGAAATTTATATTAATGGCATTCAATATAAGTTCAAGACACATAAGAGCTCTAACCATATTTCGACTTGTGATCAATCCATAAATGCCGATAGAAAATAAATAAGCACTCAAAACAAGCACATGTTCAAGCATCATCGACTCACTCCTTTTCGATTTATTTCAATATAAATTGAATATAAACAACAATTCAACATCAACATATTGGATTGCCTAGAATAAGACTATCACAAGTACAGAAAAAGATATATTGGTAATAGATCGAATAAAAGAATTTATACATCAATCGTTTTCAACTAGAATTGTAAAGAAAATAGATGTGATAAATTAGAACAAAGTTGAATTTTGATTACGATTGCTAATTCTAAAGATTTATTACTGACGAGCCACAGCAATCGCACCTATCAAAGCAACTAACAGAATTATTGAAATGAATTCAAATGAAAGAAAAAAATCTGTTGATAAATGAATTCCGAGTTGTTGACTATTACTTATCAAATCTTGCTCTATAATTTGGTTTGCTTTTGTAGTCCAAATAATCCCGTACCACGACGTATCCAGAATAATAGTAATTAGTAAAACAAAAATACTTGTACAAACTAAAGAAGTAACCCCATTCCCAACAGTCCAAAGATTAAAATCTTTGTAATCTTCTGAACCATTCATGAACATCACAGCAAATAGAATTAAAACATTTATAGCTCCTACATAAATAAGAAGCTGTGCAGCAGCTACAAAATAAGAATTTGATAAAATGTAGAATAAAGATATACAAACAAGAAGGAATCCCAATGAAAAAGCAGAATAAATTGGGTTGGTAAGTAATACCACTCCGAGACCTCCTAATATAAGACCTAATCCCAGAAAGACTAAAAGAAAATCATATATTGGTTCAGATAAATCCATTGTACGGAAAAATAAAAGATAAAATAATCGAATTCGTTATTTTTTCATGACCTTGTTGATCTGACCAGGAAAACCTTATTTATCTTATTTATAATGGGTTTCTATAGTTGAATTCAACCCTAAGGGATATGTGGAAATTACTACAGAAATACAACTGTTGGACTAATCTCATTCTTTATTCTTTTCTCGAAAAAGATAATTCAACACTCTAATTTGAATTTAGAAAAAAAAATTATAGCTCTATTAAGAGATTTTCAATTCAAAGTAAGCCGCAATATTATTCTTAAATCAAATTTAGTAATTATAAATTGTTCTTTAATCAAAAATCAAAGGGGGTTTGCCCACTTTTTTGAGGTGAATTCGAAATCGTGCGAATTGTATAATCGTTAATTACTGACATTGGTAAACGACCTAAAGCAATTTGATTATAATTCAATGCATGACGATTATAAGTAGAAAGCTCATACTCTTCAGTCATTGATAAACAATTTGTTGGACAATACTCAACACAGTTACCACAAAATATACAGATTCCAAAATCAATACTGTAATTAAGTAACCGCTTCTTTCGAATGTCAGTTTCCAATTTCCAATCAACAACAGGTAGATTTATAGGACAGACACGAACACATACTTCACAAGCAATGCATTTATCAAATTCAAAATGGATTCGACCGCGAAAACGTTCCGAGGTTATTAATTTTTCATAAGGATATTGAATAGTTACAGGTAAACGATTTGCGTGGGATAAAGTAATCGTGAAACTTTGACCAATGTACCTTGCAGCTCGTATAGTTTGTTGACCATAATTCATGAACCCAGTTATCATGGGGAACATATCGCAAATCTCTATGAATAATTTTATGTTTGTTTCGTTCTCTTGTTTGAGTCAAGTCGTAAAAATATTACTTTATAGCGAAAGGAGTTGGAAAGAGGTTGTTACTAATAGATTACCGAGAGAAATAGGTAAAAGAAATTTCCATCCAAGATTTAATAGTTGGTCCATTCTTAGTCTAGGTAAAGTCCACCTTGTTGTGATAGAAAGGAACAAAAATAGATATGTTTTAACCAATGTAATAATGATATCCATTGTTGTTCCAAAGACTCCACCTACCTTTTTTATTTCAAAAAACTCAGGAACAAATATGTACGGAATAGAGATATTCCAACCACCCAAGTAAAGAACCGTTACAAATAATGAAGAAACTAATAAATTTAGATAGGAAGCAATATAAAACAAACCAAATTTGATACCCGAATATTCGGTTTGATAACCTGCTACTAATTCTTCTTCTGCTTCTGGCAAATCAAAAGGTAATCTTTCACATTCTGCTAGGGAAGAAATGAAAAAAATGATAAACCCTATAGGTTGGCGCCACAAATTCCATCCCAAAAAGCCATATTTTGATTGTGCCTCAACTATATCAACTGTACTTGAACTGTTAGATAATCATAGTCGTTGATAACATCACTGTTCTCATCGCTATTTCAGAACCGTACGTGAGATTTTCATCTCATACGGCTCCTCGAAGGCCATAAATAAATTTAAGGAACGGATATCGTCTTATTTTATCTTGATGTATTTGTAAGATAGATAGGACAAAATCTATCGAACGTTCCAAAATTCGACCAATGAAATTCTGTCTGTTATAATATTAAAAAAATACGTCTGAATTCATCTCATCTTTTAAGAATTTCAATTTTTCTTTTTTGAGCAATAACTTAAATAATTAATTCAATAAAATACTCCTTGTAGAAGTGTCAATAGATATTTCAACTCATCATTTTTCTTTTTATTATTTATTACGAAAATCTTTTTTCTATTACGAATAAGGGTTAGGCATTCCATTAGTTGATGAATTATGGCGTGAGTTCAATTTCGATGATCGATTTATATAAATGACTATAGAAAAAGAAAAGAAAGAGTAAAAAAAAAAGATCTTTTTTTATTGTAATTAGATTCTTTTTTGGTTCCTAGTCTTATTTCTTCAAAAAAAGGAAAGGATTATTTCGTTCCTGATAGTTAGTTTTTAATCAGTTGATGGGAGCATACTCGAGATCGGAATTGTGGGGAGTACTGCCGAATCATTTCTACCAATTTAAAGCCCCAAGTAATATTCTTTTTCTATTATTTCGATTATGTGGAAATACCTTTTTTTGATAATTAAAATAATCTCTATTACTAATCCTTTGTGTATTTTTGTGTTCCTAACCATCTACTTATTTTTTTGCTCAAAAAAATCGTCTGTTAGCATTATGGTAATACATATAAATGATACAATGAAGGTTGATTCTTTTGAGCCCGCTTCAAGCCCGGATGATTAATCAACCAATCTTGGGGCAAAAAATCTTTTTTTCTTATGTTTATTGTTTATTTCTGTTTTACTCTTGTACATAGAAAATGAGTCTCAATTTTTTTACGGCAAATTTAGAAGCTGTTTTCTTTCACCCATATAACTATCTAGTTTAGTTCATCAATCCAAATAATGAATAAAAAATGGAAGATATCTAGTCAATTAATTTATCTATTTTCCTAAACAGATAAATAGAAGTATAGAAAATCTTTTCTTTCAACGAATCGCACGTAGAGATATGGATAATACACAGAGGGTTAATGGTATTTCATAACTAATCGATTGAGCGGCAGCTCGCAGACCACCTAAAAAGGAATATTTATTATTTGATCCATATCCTGACATAAGAAGCCCCAAGGGAGCAATACTTGAAATAGCAATCCATAAAAAAACACCCATATTTAGATTCGCTAAAACAAGGTGATAACCAAAAGGAATTACTGAATAGCTTAATAAAGTTGATATGACTGCTATAGATGGCCCTATATTAAATAAAAGAGTGTCGCCTCTTGATGGAAAAAGATTTTCTTTAAAAAGTAGTTTTGTCCCATCAGCTAAAGCTTGAAGAACTCCCAAAGGACCAGCATATTCCGGTCCAATACGTTGTTGTATCCCTGCGGATATTTCTCTTTCTAACCATACAATTACTAGTATGCCTATCGTGATTCCCAATACAAGAATAAAAATAGGAATAAGCATCCACAAAATTCCATAGACCTCGTTTAAGGATTCCAATCCGGAAAAAGAATTGATAGCTTGTACTTCGGTTGTCTCAATTATCATTTTAACGATCAACTTCTCCCATAATGATATCTATACTCCCTAGTATTGTCATAATATCAGCCAATTTCATTCTTTTAACTAATTGAGGAAGAGTTTGCAAATTGATAAAACCCGGGGGGCGAATTTTCCATCTCCAAGGAAAAGCGCTTTGATCTCCTATCAGGAAAATTCCTAATTCTCCTTTTGGAGCTTCAACTCTCATATAAAGTTCTTGTTTCGGCAATTCAAACGTAGGTGAAGTTTTTTTACTAATGAATCGGTAGTCAAAATGGTTCCAATCGGGATCTCTTTCTTTATCAAAATATCGGATTTCTAAATTTTCATAAGGGCCCCCCGGAATTCCTTCCAAAGTCTGTTGAATAATTTTTATGGATTCCGTCATTTCAGCAATTCGGACTAAATAACGCGCTAACGAATCCCCCTCTTTTTGCCACTGGATTTCCCAATCAAATTCGTCATAACACTCATAATGATCAACTTTGCGAAGATCCCATTGTACGCCGGAAGCTCGTAACATAGGTCCCGATAAACCCCAATTTATTGCTTCCCCTGTACCAATAATACCTATTCCTTCAACTCGTTCTAAAAAAATAGGATTACGCGTAATAAGTTTTTGATATTCAGCAACTCTTGTTAAAAAATAATCGCAGAAATCCAAACATTTATCTAACCAACCATAAGGTAGATCCGCTGCTACTCCTCCGATACGGAAAAAATTATGCATCATTCTCATACCGGTGGCAGCTTCGAATAAATCATATATTAACTCTCTTTCTCGAAAAATATAGAAGAAGGGAGTCTGTGTACCAATATCTGCCATAAAGGGGCCAAGCCATAACAGATGAGAAGCTATACGACTCAACTCCAACATAATTACTCTGATATAACTGGCTCTTTTAGGTACTTGAATATTTCCCAAATGTTCTGGCCCGTTTACTGTTATTGCTTCTGTGAACATAGTAGCTAAATAATCCCAACGTGTTACATAAGGCAAATATTGTATAATTGTTCGGTTTTCCGCAATTTTTTCCATTCCTCTGTGTAAATAACCTAATATAGGTTCACAGTCAATAACATCTTCCCCGTCTAGAGTAAGTATGAGTCGCAGAACACCATGCATTGACGGGTGTTGTGGACCCATATTGACTATCATGAAGTCGTTTTTTGTTGTCGGTACATTCATAGGGGTTTCCTCGATTCATTCTTGCATGAATTACTGAAAACGAAAAGAAGTTCATAAAAATTCAAGATCTGATAAATCAACTAATAAAATAATAATAAAAAAAGACTCTTCAAATTAACGAATTTTTGATTCCCGAATATCTAAACGGCCAATTAATTCTTTATAACGTACTCTATTTTTCTTTGCCAAATAAGACAATAGTCGTTGGCGTTTTCCTAGAAGTTTCCGTAAACCCCTTTGAGATAAATAGTCTTTTCTATGCAATTTCAAATGGAAAGTAAGTCCTCGTATCTTATTAGTAAAACTTATTATTTGAAATTCAACGGATCCCTCCTTTTCTTCTTTGTCGTCTTGTGAAATAATTGAAATGAATGAAGTTTTTACCATAAAATGAAATCCCCCTCTCTTTTAAATTTTAAGATAATTTTATTGATCAGTAATAATAAATAACGAGATATTAAATAATAATGTTAGTTCATTTTAATATGACAAATATACCTTTACTGAATTTTCAATCGTGGATATATCTGTATCCTTATAATACTAAATCGACTGGCATTATTGGTATCAAACCAATAACGATTTATACAAGCTAAATCTTCTAATCGATAGTTGGGCCAAAGAAAAAGCTTTAATTTAATTAATTTATTTCTATCTTTATTATCACTATCAAAATGTTTGCTTTTATCTACAATGTTATCACAGCTCTTTACGCTAGTATCATTGAAATTTTTGGCATTTATATTAATATCTTTTTTATTTTTTGAATTCAAAGAAATTAGAATTCTCAATTCTCTACGATGTTTAGGGGATAAAAGGTTTTCAAGAACAAATAAATCATAATCATTTTTGTCCCCATTTCCAGTTATCTTTTGATGTCTTTCAATGGTGGATTCATCTAAATTCTTTTTATCAACAAAATTTTGCTCTCTGTATCTTTGATTAATTTGCTGTTTGCTCTTATGAATCAATAAAGGACTTATGGTTTGATACATAATAGATTTTCCATCATTTTTTACCGACAGACGGGTTGGTTCGATAATCAATATTCCCCCTTTTATCAATTCTGTAAAAATTAAATTTTTCTGAATCGTCAGAATATCTAAACTCAATTCCCCTCTTTGAATAGAGGATATAAAAATTTCTCGTGGATTTGCCAGCCTAAGCAAGAGACAATAGACTTTGATATTATTGATTAGTTTTTTATTTAAAGAACCATCCCACCGTAATTGAAAGCCTAAATACCTTTTTTTGAAGAAATTAAGTTTTGCTTCCTTATTCCTTTTACCTTTTTTCATGTCTGATCCTGCATATTCTTCTTTAACATCCTTTTCTCGATTTGCAAAAATTGATCTAAGATCCGCTTGGTCTTTTGATTCTTTTTGTTCATGGTTTCGATTCTCTAATTCAATATATTTTTTTTCATTTGATGATAGAGATATAAAAATATTTTTATTGTTCTTTCCGTTGATTTTTTTCTTTTTATTGTGACTAACATTTGCATTTTCATTCAACTTGAAATTGAAAAGAAGTAAATTTATTGGTACTGCCCATGGTTTTTTCTTATATACGTTGTAAAGTATCACAAATTTTGGAAAAAACCAACGTTCTAGTTCTAAATTTGATATGGGATTTTTTAGTATTTCGTCATCGTCATTCATTCCCATCCAATCAAAAGGTTTTTTTTTTTTATTGGATGAATTAACTTCTTGATTTGGGCAAATCGTAAGAAAAAAAAGATCTTTATTATCAAATTTATCAATTATTTGATGTAGATTATTTACAGTCTTAGTATTGTTTTTTGTTCTAGTATTGATCCAAGACTCAATATTGGCCTTCTTTCTAAGACAAAAATGGAAAATTCTCCAATCAAAATATTTTCTATCCGGGTTTTTCTCCATATTGATAATATCATCTTTTCCTAGATAATTGTTGATAGAGATACCTCCCAACATATCAAATACTTTACTTTTTTTGTTATTTGTCTTGTAATTAGAAGAAATTTCTTGCTTATTATTGACTTGTAATGGTAATCGATAAATGGATGAGTTTTTCTTATCTTCAGAATTAATAAATTGATACGAAAAAAGATTAAATTTATAGTATTTTTGAAATTTTTCTTTTCGTTTTTGGTTCGGTAATGAATCTACTTCAAAACTTTTTTGTTTTTCGTAATGAATTACTTGGTCTTTTTTATATAAGTTCCATTTGTTTAAATCTTTTTTTTGAACTATACCTCGCTCAGTGATTCTAATTCGCCGTTTTTGTGGCATTAATTTGTACCAGTAAATTTGAGATAAATTATATTTATATTGATAATGGCTCTTTAACCAGTTTTTCCATTGATTCATTACAGAATTTATAAACCTAAAGTTTGTATCTTTTAATTTTGATTGAAATAATCCTTGGGCTCCAAAATAACCTTTTATTTCATTTTTCAGAAAGGGAAATGTTTCGTGATATTGAAGGACAAATCGTAATTTATATAAGTTAATAACTTGAGTTTGTGATAATTTAAAAAATACATATGCTTGTGACAAAGAGGCTGTGTCAGAAAAAATATGTAAATTATTATTAATAAGACTACCATTACTATAATTAAATGACTTTTTTATAATTGAAATAAAATGAATTTGATTTTTATTTGTTTTATCAATTCTTTTAGGATTTTCTTTATTGTTGTAAATGTATTTATTAATAGTTTTTCTTGTTGATTCAAAAAAAAACTGTATATTAATCCTCAGAATCTTAATGATAACTAGAAGAATATTTATATATATTCTTTCAATCAAAATTTTGGTAAAAAAAGATGATTTATGCACTAATTGAGCATTGCTTCGCTGTAATATCCGCGAAATATTTTTTAATGATTTTAAGCTTTTAGCATTGGAACTTAGTTTGTTACGATTAATATTTATCTTTGAAATTATAACACCTTTTTTCTTTTCTTTTGTAATTTTTTCTATTTGATTTCTGATTGTCTTTGTTCTGACATTCAGATCTTTCATTTTTTTTTTTTTCAATGAATGATTTATCCAATCCATAGTTGGAATGGACCTTTTATGGTTCGTTTGAGTAACGGTTGTCAAATCTTTTTCGTTTTTAGTTTCATTCAATTCATATATTTCTCTAAATCCAAATAGTGGGCTTTTTGATTTTGAAAGTTTATTTATTTTTTCTTTTAAAATTGTTAAACTCAGAAAACTTTTTTTTTGAAACTTTAGAATTTGTTTTCTAAATTTTTGAAAGATAGGTTCAAAAGGGGAAAGTCCTTTTTTTGGAGAACCAAAAGGAAACTCAGTTTCCATTCCAAAAACTGTTAAAAAACAAAAATCATTTTTTTGTCTTTTCTTTTTCATTTCATTTTTATGGAGAAATTTTAGCTTCGATTTGTGCCAAGGTTTTAGACGAAAAGGAAATAAGATCTTTATTTGAATCCCGTCCGTTAACCAGTTTTTAGGAAATTCTGTTTCTGATAATTGAACTCCATTATAGGTGCATTTCACATGCATTTCTCTTTTCCAATCCTTTAAATCCTCGGACCATTCGGGAAGTTGAAATAATAGCATACGAATGGTATTTTTGGCTATTATTAATGAAGGTAATAGAATATATTTTCTAAGAATTGATTGGATTACTAAAAGACTACCTCTTATTATTTGAGCAAAAAAAATGTTATCCCAGGTTTCAGCTAGTTCTACCCGAACCTTTTCTTCTCTTTTGTCTTTTTCTCTTTTTGTTTGGTTCTCTTCCTTTTTCTCATTTTCCTTTGTTTTGTCTTCTGTATAAGTATAATTTGAAATCACAAATTCTGTATTTTTACATATCCAATTTCTAAACACGATTTTCATGAGTTCAGAAATATCAAAAGAAAAAAGAAGAAATTTGTCTAGTCTCTCCAAAAAAAGAGGTGAATGTACATTTGCTTGAAAAAGTTTCCAAATGGTAGTTTTGCGCCTTTGTGTTCGCATGGAGCCTTTTATTATATTTCGGCGAAAGTCTGATTGTTGTGAATAACGTATCAAAGCCATTTCTTTTGTTTGATCAGAATTAGTTGTATCTTTGGCTTTAGGATTATTTTTATTATAAGTATCAGTATTTTGGTGATTATTAGTAAAAATCACTACACGTTTGGCTTTTCGTGAACGAATCTCATGATCCTTTGCTGCGTTTTCTTTCTTTTCACCCTTTTGTTGTTTCAACTCGCTGATTAATTTGTATGACCATAGAGGAATTTTTTTATTTATTTCTTTTATTGCAATAGATTGTATTGTTTTATTATTGTAATCTGTTATAACTCCATCGAATAAATATTTCAAAATTTTTATTTGATTTTCTAAATCCATTTTTTCGTCTTTGTGATCAAATTCATTAATTAAGTGTAAGAAATAACTAATTTTTGTTAAAAATGATTTTTGATTAAATGTATCTATTTTTTGTTCAAATTCTTGAAAATAAAAATTAGTAAAAAGAAGGATAAGATGAATTTTATTTATCCAAAGCATCCCTATGTAATTTTTTATGGAAATTTCATTTATTATTGAGGATGAAAAAAAGCATTTGACTCTTGCGCGGTAAGGCCCGTTTAATAAAGGATCATATATTTTAGGTAAGTATTCTTTTTTAGTTTTATCATTACACAATCTAGTCCTTTTTTCTAGTGTATTCAGAGCAAGAGAGCCAGCTTCTACTCTATTTCTAAACTCGTTACTTAGGTTTTTCTTTTTTTGCTCATTGTTAAAATTCCAATTATTATACAATTCATCAGAGGCGAGTTTTTCTGTTGTGAACAGAGACATTTTTCTTTGTATTATTTCAAAAAAAGTTGACAAACTGGGTGGATACGTAAAAGATATTCTTTCTTTTCCATCACTTTGACATGTATAAAAAAAATATTGTGACATCTCTTT